AAAATTAATTATTTTTTATTTATATGAATAAAAAAAAAAAATGGTTCAATATTATTAAAATAATATAATTTATCCAGATGAACAAAAATTTTAAATTTTCGTTTTTTTATATATAAATGTTTATCTAGTATATAAACATTTATTTTTAATAATATATAAATGATTATATTAAATTAAATATTTATATATTTCAAATAAATATTTAACTTTGTTATTAAAATTATTTATATAAATAAATGAATATATAGATATTAAATATATTATATAAATAATTTATATATAATATATTAATTTATATAAATAATCTAAATTATGGTTCTTATATAAATAACAGTGAAGTATCTATAAGCCTATGGGTCCTAAATGAAGAAAAAAAATAAATAACTTAATATATAATAAATTTATAATAATATTGAATAGATTTATATAAATTATTAATTAATTATAAGCATAATTAATTATATATATAAATATAATAATTAATAATAATTTAATTTATATATATATATATATTATAATAAATAATTTATATATATATATTTATTTATATTATATAAATATTAATATATAATAAATTTATATATTAATATATGTTTATATATAATATAAAATTTTATATTATAAAAAAAAAAAAAAAAAAGTTAGAAGGGATACTTAAATTAATTGTTTTATAATAAATATATTTAAATAAAATAATAACCTAATTATTTTAAATAACTTAATAATTTTATTTAAATAATTTTAACAATTATCTAAAATTTTTTAAATTTAAAAAAAAAATAAAAATTAAATTAAGGGATTAATTTTTATTTTAAAATTTTTAAAAAAAAGGAAATCTATATTATTTGTAAAAAAATATTACAAAAATAATTCGTAAAAATTAAATTAAGGGATTAATTTTTATTGAGTAAAATTGCTTGAGGATTGTACTATTTTAACTTATTTATTATAATTAATCAATTTTTTATATTATTTTATAAATTTATAAATTTTATAAAAATTTAATATAAGTTTAATTTTATTAATTATTTATAAATTTAAGTTTATTTAATAAATATTATTTTATTTTGGTTAATATTTTTATTATTATTTTATTTTACATGTAAATTTTTGTGTGAATTAATTTAATTTTTAAAAAATTAAATTTGTAGAATTTATTCGCAGTAATTAATATTAATAAAAAAAAGAAATTTTGTATTAGTAATAATATATAGTATTGGTAAAATTTGTGCCAGCTACCGCGGTTATACAAATAATGCAAGTAAAAATTTTTAGTATTAGTTAAATTATAAAATTTGATAATATAAATATAAATTTATTAGGTGAAATTTTTAAATTTATTTATTTATTATTAAAAAGAATAATTTAAGCTATAAACTTTTTATAATAAACTAGGATTAGATACCCTATTATTGAAAATAAATATTTAAATACTAAAGTAGTATTAGTTATATTCTTAAAATTTAAAAAATTTGGCGGTGTTTTAGTCTATTTAGAGGAATCTGTCCTGTAATTGATAATCCACATTGAACCTTACTTAAATTTGTTTAATTTGTATATCGCCGTCATCAGAATATGTTATAAGATAAAAATTTTCTTAATATTTAATTAAATAAAATGTCAGGTCAAGGTGCAGTTTATGTTTAAGTAGAGATGGATTACAATAAATTTATTTAAATGGATAATTTTTTGAAATAGAAATTTGAAGGTGGATTTAATAGTAATATAAAATAGATTATTTATATGATTTTAGCTCTAAAACATGTACATATCGCCCATCGTTCTTATTTTTAAAATAAGATAAGTTGTAACATAGTAGATGTACTGGAAAGTGTATCTAGAAAGACAATTTAAAGCTTAATTAGTAAAGTATTTCATTTACATTGAAAAGAAATTTGTGCAAATCAATTTAAATTGATTAAATTTTATTTATTAATTTTATGTATTTTTATATTTATTTAATAAAAATAATTTTATAATTTTTTGTTTTAGTATTTTTTAAAGAAAAAATAATTTTAATAATAGTTTATTAGTATTGTAAAAGAAAATTGAAATAATTTGAAAAATTTTTATTTTAAAAGAAAATTTAATTTATTGTACCTTGTGTATCAGGGTTTATTAATTAATTAATTATTATAATAATTTTTCTCGAATTTTAAAGATTTAATTATATATGAAAGTTACTGTGGCATAATTATTTTAAATATATAATTAGAAATGAAATGTTAATCGTTTTAAAATATATCTAGTTTTTTAAGAAATAAATTTAATTTAGATTTATAAATTAAAAATTTTATTTTTAATAATATTTTTACTTTATAAAATTAATATTTTAAGGGATTAGCTTTAAAATAAATTTTTAAATTTTAAATAAAATATTTTAATAAATGTAAGCTTAAAAATAGTTATCATTAATAAATTTGTTATAATTTATTTTAAATTTTTTATTATTTATTGTTAAATTAAATTATTTATTAAAATGTAAATTTTAATTATTAAAATTTATTAATTATGATAAAATTAGTATATTGAATTTATATAAATTATTTAAAATGAAAGGTTTAAATAAGGAATTCGGCAAATTATATATTCACCTGTTTATCAAAAACATGTCTTTTTGAATTTAATTTAAAGTCTAACCTGCCCACTGATAATATTAAAGGGCCGCAGTATTCTGACTGTGCGAAGGTAGCATAATCAATAGTCTTTTAATTGGAGGCTTGTATGAATGGTTGAATGAGATATATACTGTCTTTTTTAAATTTTTATAGAATTTTATTTTTTAATTAAAAAGTTAAAATGTAATTAAAGGACGAGAAGACCCTATAGATCTTTATTTTTGTTAATTATAAATTAAAAAGAATAATTAAATTTATAGTTTAATAAAAAATTTTACTGGGGTGGTATTAAAATTTAAATAACTTTTATTATTTATTTACATTAATATATGAATAATTGATCCAGTTATATTGATTAAAAAATTAAGTTACCTTAGGGATAACAGCGTAATTTTTTTTTAGAGTTCATATCGACAAAAAAGATTGCGACCTCGATGTTGGATTAAGAGTTATTTTTAGGTGTAGAAGTTTAAAGTTTAGGTCTGTTCGACCTTTGAATTCTTACATGATCTGAGTTCAAACCGGCGTAAGCCAGGTTGGTTTCTATCCTTAATAAAAATATTATATTATAGTACGAAAGGACCTAATATAAAAAATATAGATTTTAAAATTATGAATAATATTAATATTTAATAAAACTATTTTGGCAGATTAGTGCAATAAATTTAGAATTTATTTATATAATTTAATTAATTATAAATAGTATTGTTTTTAATAGATTATGTATTATCATTAATTGGAAGTTTATTATTAGTTATTTGTGTAATAGTTGGAGTTGCTTTTTTGACTTTATTAGAACGTAAAGTTTTAGGTTATATTCAAATTCGTAAAGGACCAAATAAAGTTGGTTTTATAGGTTTATTACAACCTTTTAGAGATGCTGTAAAGTTATTTACTAAGGAACAAACTTATCCTTTATTATCGAATTATATTTTTTATTATTTTTCTCCTATTTTTTCTTTATTTTTATCTCTTTTAATTTGAATATGTATACCATATTTAATTAAGTTATATTCATTTAATTTAGGTGTTTTATTTTTTTTATGTATTACAAGTTTAGGGGTATATACAGTAATAGTTGCTGGATGATCTTCAAATTCTAATTATGCTTTATTAGGAGGGTTACGTGCAGTGGCTCAAACTATTTCTTATGAAGTAAGTTTGGCACTAATTTTATTAAGTTTTATTTTTTTAATTGGAAATTATAATTTTTTAAATTTTTATTTATATCAAAAGTATATATGATTTATTGTATTTTGTTTTCCTTTAGCTATAGTTTGATTTGCTTCTTGTTTGGCAGAAACTAATCGTACTCCTTTTGATTTTGCTGAAGGAGAATCTGAATTAGTTTCTGGATTTAATGTAGAATATAGAAGAGGAGGATTTGCATTAATTTTTTTGGCTGAGTATTCAAGTATTTTATTTATAAGAATGTTATTTAGTGTAATTTTTTTAGGAAGTGATATTTATAGAATTATATTTTTTTTAAAGTTGACAATTATTTCTTTTTTATTTATTTGAGTTCGAGGGACTTTACCTCGATTTCGATATGATAAATTAATATATTTAGCTTGAAAGAGATTTTTACCTATGTCTTTAAATTATTTATTTTTTTTTATTGGATTAAAAATTTTTATTTTATCTTTATTATTTTAATGAATATTTTTTAGTATTATATTTAAATTAATAGAAGATTATACTTCTTTCTTATGTTTTCAAGACATATGCTATAAAAGCTTATTAATTAATTTAATAACTTATCTCAATATTTAGTTAATAAAGGATTAATTAAAAAATAAGAGAAATATAAAACTGTTAAAATTTGTCCTGTTAAAACATAAGGATCTTCTACAGGTCGAGCTCCAATTCATGTTAATAAAGATGCAATAATTACTATATTTCAAAATAAAATTTGATTTAATGGATAAAATTGAAGTCCTCGGAATTTACTAATATGAGTAAATGGTAAAATTATTAAAATAGCAATTGATAAAACTAATGCAATTACTCCCCCTAACTTATTAGGAATTGATCGTAAAATTGCATATGCAAATAAGAAATATCATTCTGGTTGAATATGGACAGGAGTAACTAAAGGATTAGCAGGAATAAAATTTTCTGGATCTATTAATAAATAATTAAATTTTCAAATAAATCCAATTAAAATTCAAATAAAAATTACAAATCCTACAATATCCTTATAAATGAAATAAGGATGAAATGGAATTTTATCAACATTTCTATTTAATCCTAATGGGTTATTAGATCCTGTTTGATGTAAAAATAATAGATGAATTATTACTAAAGCTAAAACAATGAAAGGTAAAATAAAATGAAATGTAAAAAATCGTGTTAAAGTAGCATTATCAACTGCAAATCCTCCTCAAATTCATTGAACTAGATCAGTTCCTAAATAGGGAACTGCTGATAAAAGATTAGTAATTACAGTTGCTCCTCAAAATGATATTTGTCCTCATGGTAATACATATCCTAAAAATCCAGTAGCTATTACTATAAATAAAATAATTACTCCAATTATTCATGTTGGTACAAATAAATAAGAACTATAATAGACTCCTCGTCCTACATGAATAAATAAACAAGCAAAAAAGAATGAAGCTCCATTAGCATGACAAATTCGAAGGAATCATCCATTATTTACATCTCGATAAATATGATTAACTCTGTTAAAAGCAGTTTCAATATCAGCTGTATAATGTATAGCTAAAAATAATCCAGTTAAAATTTGGATTATAAGGCATAGCCCTAATAATGATCCAAAATTTCATCAAGCAGAAATATTAGAAGGAGCAGGTAAATCTACTAAGGCGTTATTGGCAATTCTAATTAAAGGGTGTGTTTTTCGTAAAGATTTAGTCATTAATTTATAGGTCGTAATGGCCCATAATTTTTTTTTGTAATTTTTACTGTTACTAATAAAGTTAAAAATAAGTAATTAATTAATAATAAAGTAATTAAATTAGTAGGAAAATTATATATTTTATTTAATTCAATTAAATTTTCTGGTATTAATGAATCAGAAAAGAATTGAGCTATTTCATTATTATTAATAAAATTTTCAATAATAGTTTTATCTATAAAGAACGAAAAGACTATGAAAATTATAATTATTAAACTTACTACAAATGTTAATTTAAAAGATATTGAAAATATTTCATTTGATGAAAGAGATGTAACATAAATAAATAAAACTAATATTCCTCCTATAAAAATTAAGAATAATACATAAGAAAATCAAAATGTTTTTACATATATTCCAGTTAATAAAGAAGTTAAAAATGTTTGAATTAATAATATTAATCCTATAGCTAATGGGTGTTTTATTTGTATAAAAATAAATCTAGTAATAAAAGATATTAATATGATAAAAATTATGATTTCAAGAAATAGTTTATAATAAAATATTAACTTTGGGAGTTAATGAAAAGGAAGTATCTTTTTTCTTGAAGTTTTAAAAAAAATAATTTTTATTTTTAGTTTACAAGACTAATGTTTTTTTTAAACTATTAAAACTAATGATAAATTTATATATATGTTATTTAATAATTATTATATTTATATTTGGATGTATTGTATTTATTTCTAGTCGAAAGCATTTACTATGTACTTTATTAAGATTAGAATTTATAGTATTAATACTATTCATATTATTATTTTTATATTTAAATTTTATAAATTATGAAAGATATTTTAGTATATTTTTTTTAACTTTTTGTGTTTGTGAAGGAGTTTTAGGTTTATCAATTTTAGTATCTATAATTCGAACTCATGGAAATGATTATTTTCAAAGTTTTTCTATTTTACAATGTTAAAATTTATTTTTATAATTATATTTATATTTTTTTTATTTTTTAAAAAAAATATTTATTGAATGGTTCAAAATTTAATTTTTCTAGCTACTGGTTTATTTATGATTAAAATTAGATCAAATTATTATTTTTGTGATATTTCTTATTATTTTGGGATGGATATAATTTCTTATGGGTTAATTTTGTTAAGTTTTTGAATTTGTGGATTAATATTAATAGCTAGAGAAGGTGTAGTACGTTATAATAATTATATTAATTTATTTTTATTTATAATTATTTTTTTATTATTAATATTGATTTTTACTTTTAGATCAATAAGAATATTTATATTTTATTTATTTTTTGAAAGTAGATTAATTCCTACATTATTTTTAATTTTAGGTTGAGGGTATCAGCCTGAACGATTACAGGCTGGAATTTATTTATTATTTTATACTTTATTAGCTTCTTTACCTTTATTAATTGGTATTTTTTTTATTAAAAATGATAATTATACAATAAATTTTATTATATTAAGATATAAAAATTTATATAATTTAGAATTTTTATATCTATGTATAGTATTTGCTTTTTTAGTAAAAATACCAATATTTTTAGTTCATTTATGATTACCTAAGGCACATGTTGAAGCCCCTGTTTCAGGATCAATGATTTTAGCTGGTGTTTTATTAAAATTAGGGGGTTATGGATTATTACGAGTTTTTTCTATTTTACAAGTTTTAGGTATAAAGTTTAATTTTGTTTGAATTAGAATTAGATTAATTGGAGGAGTTTTAGTTAGATTAATTTGTTTATGACAAATAGATTTAAAGGCTTTAATTGCTTATTCTTCAGTAGCTCACATGGGAATTGTATTAAGCGGATTAATAACTATAACATATTGAGGATTAAATGGGTCTTATACTTTAATAATTGCTCATGGTTTATGTTCTTCTGGATTATTTTGTTTAGCAAATATTTCCTATGAACGAATAGGAAGACGAAGTTTATTAATTAATAAGGGTATATTAAATTTTATACCAAGTTTATCTTTATGATGATTTTTATTATGTTCAGGGAATATAGCAGCTCCACCTACTTTAAATTTATTAGGAGAAATTTCTTTATTAAATAGAATTGTTAGTTGATCTTGATTAACAATAATTAGTTTAGCCTTTTTATCTTTTTTTAGTGCTGCTTATACTTTATATTTATTTGCTTATAGTCAGCATGGGAAAATTTATTCAGGAGTTTATTTTTTCTCTTCAGGAAGAGTTCGAGAATTTTTATTATTAATATTACATTGATTACCTTTAAATTTATTAATTATAAAAAGTAATTTTTGTATATTATGAATTTAATTATTATATTTAAATAGTTTAATAAAAATATTGATTTGTGGTGTCAATGATATGAAATTTTTCATTTTAGATCGTGAATTATTTAGTTAATTATTGTAAAAATAGATTTTATATTTTAATTTCTATTAGATTTACTTTATTTATTTTAAGATTAAAATTTTTATTAAGAGATTTAGTTTATTTTATTGAATGAGAAATTGTTTCTCTTCATTCAATATCTATTGTAATAACTTTTTTATTTGATTGAATAAGTTTAATATTTATATCTTTTGTTTTGTTGATTTCTTCTTTAGTAATTTTTTATAGAGATCAATATATGAGAGAAGATTTTAATGTTAATCGATTTATTTTATTAGTATTAATATTTGTATTTTCAATAATAATATTAATTATTAGCCCAAATTTAATTAGAATTTTATTAGGATGAGATGGACTAGGATTAGTTTCTTACTGTTTAGTTATTTATTTTCAAAATGTAAAATCTTATAATGCTGGTATAATTACAGCTTTATCAAACCGAATTGGTGATGTTGCTTTATTATTAGCTATTGCTTGAATATTAAATTATGGAAGCTGAAATTATATTTTTTATTTAGATATAATAAAAAGAAATTTTGAAATAATGGTTATTGGAGGGTTAGTAATATTAGCTGCTATAACTAAAAGAGCTCAAATTCCTTTTTCTTCTTGACTACCTGCTGCCATAGCTGCTCCTACACCAGTTTCTGCACTAGTTCATTCTTCAACTTTGGTAACAGCGGGAGTTTATTTATTAATTCGATTTAATATTTTATTAGAAAATACTTTTTTAGGTCAATTTTTATTATTAATTTCAGGATTAACTATATTTATAGCGGGATTAGGGGCTAATTTTGAATTTGACTTAAAAAAAATTATTGCTTTATCTACATTAAGTCAATTAGGTTTAATAATAAGAATTTTATCTATTGGTTTTTATAAATTAGCTTTCTTTCATTTATTAACTCATGCATTATTTAAGGCTTTATTATTTATGTGTGCAGGAGTAATTATTCATAATACTAAAAATGCGCAAGACATTCGATTTATAGGGGGTTTAAGTATAAGTATACCTTTAACTTGTAGTTGTTTTAATATTGCTAATTTAGCTTTATGTGGAATACCTTTTTTAGCAGGATTTTATTCTAAGGATTTAATTTTAGAAATAGTTATATTATCTTATATAAACTTTTTTTCTTTTTTTCTTTTTTTTTTTTCTACTGGCTTGACAGTTTGTTATTCCTTTCGATTAGTTTATTATTCAATAACAGGAGATTTTAATAGAACTTCTTTAAATATGTTAAATGATAAGGGTTGAACAATATCTTTTAGAATTTTTTTTTTAATAGTTATAGCAATTATTGGGGGAAGTATATTAAATTGATTAATATTTTTTAATCCTGAAATAATTTGTTTACCTTTTTATTTAAAAACATTAACTTTATTCGTTTGTATTTTAGGGGGAGTAATAGGTTATTTAATTAGAAACGTTAGATTATTTTTTTTTAATAAATCATTAGTATTTTATAATTTTAGATTTTTTTCTGGTAGAATATGATTTATACCAGTAATTTCTACTATTGGAGTAATTAAATGACCATTAATTTTAGGAATACATTCTTATAAAAGTTTTGATCAAGGATGAAGTGAATATTTTGGAGGTCAAATATTATATAATCAGTTAAAAAATTATTCATTATATGTTCAAGAATTTCAAAATAATAATTTAAAAATTTATTTATTAAGTTATATATTATGATTAATTATTTTAGTAATAATAACATTATTTTTAAAGTAATAAAAATTTAAATAGCTTATATTTAGAGCATGACACTGAAGATGTTAGGGAAATTATCATAATTTTTAAATATTTTATTTATAAAAAATAAATTTTTATTTTTACAGTGAAAATGTAATGTTTTATATTAAACTATATAAATAATTAATTATATGAAATATGATGATCGAGAAAAAGCTGCTAACTTTTATCTTTAATGGTTTAATTCCATTTATATTTCTTAATTGGAATATTAAGTTATTCAATGATATCATTAACAGTGATATACCTCTTTTTGGTTTCAATTAAATAAGATAAATTGAATAAATTCAATACTTTTTAAATGCAAATTAAATGTTATAGTTAACTATTATCCTAAAATATGGGTGAATTTCACCTAAGATTAGGCCGAAACTAATTGCAATAAATCGCTTCATATTTAATTATTTCATTCTAAAGCTCCTTGATTTCATTCATGATATAATCCTGCTAATAAAATGAAAATAAAAAATAAACTGGTAATTGATCAATTAATTATATTTGATGATTTTATAATTAAAATTATAGGTAAAATTAAGGCAATTTCTACATCGAAAATTAAAAAAATAATAGCAATTAAAAAAAACCGTAATGAAAAAGGTAAACGAGAATAATTTATGGGATCAAATCCGCATTCAAATGGTGAAGACTTTTCTCGGTCAGTAATAGTTTTTTTTGATAAAATTGTAGCTAGTATTATTACAATAATTGTAATAATAAAAATAATACATCTTATAATTAGTAATATAATAATTATTTATACTAAAATTATTTAGTCCTTGTGATTGGAAGTCACATATACAAATATATACTTTATAAATAACTACCTCATCAATAAATTGAAATATATAAAAATAATCAAACTACATCAACAAAATGTCAATATCAAGCTGCAGCTTCAAATCCAAAATGATGACTACTTGAAAAATGGTAATTTATGTGTCGAATTAAGCAAATTAATAGGAATGAAGTTCCAATTAATACATGTAATCCATGGAATCCTGTTGCTACAAAAAATGTAGATCCATAAACATTATCTGCAATGGTAAAAGGTGCTTCAATATATTCATATGCTTGAAGAATTGAAAAATAAATTCCTAATAAAACAGTAAAAAATAAACTTTGTATAGCTTGAGTATGATTATTTTCTATTAAACTATGGTGAGCTCAAGTAACTGTAACTCCTGAAGCTAATAAAATAGCTGTATTTAATAGTGGAATTTGAAAGGGGTTAAAAGCTACAATTCCTACTGGAGGTCAAATTATTCCTAATTCAATAGTTGGGGATAAACTTCTATGGAAAAATGCTCAAAAAAATGAAATAAAAAAGAAGACTTCTGAAATAATAAATAAAATTATTCCTCATCGTAATCCTAAAGTTACAGGAATAGTATGAAGACCTTGAAAAGTTCCTTCTCGAGAAATATCTCGTCATCATTGAAATATTGTTAATATAGTAATGATATTACCTAATAAGAATAAAGAAATATCGTATTGATGGAATCATTGAACAAGACCTGTAACTGTTGTTATAGCTCCAATAGCTCCTGTTAGTGGTCACGGGCTGTAATCTACTAAGTGAAAAGGGTGATTTGCATGTGTTGACATAAATTAATTTACTTCACTAGAATAAAGAGTACTTAAAACTGCAAAGACATATGATTGAATAATTGCAACTGCTGATTCTAAAACTAATAAAGCAATTTGAGTAACTAAAATTAATGATAAAATAATATATGAAGTTGATATTGGTCCTGTATTTCCTAATAAAGTTATTAAAAGATGACCAGCAATTATATTAGCAGTTAATCGAACAGCTAAAGTTCCAGGTCGAATAACATTACTAATTGTTTCAATACAAACTATAAAAGGTATTAATACAGGTGGAGTTCCTTGAGGAACTAAATGAGCAAATATATGTTGTGTGTGACAAATTCATCCATAAATTATAAAGCTTAATCATAAAGGGAAAGCTAATGTTAATGTTAATGTTAAATGACTTGTACTAGTAAAAATATAAGGGAATAAACCTAAGAAATTATTAAACATAATTAATGAAAATAATGAAACAAATATTAATGTTCTTCCATTATGACCATTTGGTCCTAATAAAGTTTTGAATTCCTTATGCAGAGTCAATAGAATATTATTTCAAATAATTTGGAATCGATTTGGTATTAATCAGTATGTTGAAGGAATAATTAAAAGTCCTAAAAAAGTACTTAATCAATTTAAGGATAAATTTAAAATAGTTGTAGAAGGGTCAAATACAGAGAATAGATTTGTTATCATTTTCAATTTATCTTATGTTGTTTAATATTTAAATTTTGGGAAGATTCATTTGAATTGTAAGAAAAACAAAAGTAATTTTTAATATTAAAAATTACTAATGTAATTGAAAATACAAAAAATAAAGTTAATCATCTAATAGGGGCTATTTGAGGAATTAAAAAATATTAGATTAATACTAATTTTTTTAGTTTGACATACTAAGGTTTTTATAAAACTAATTTTTTTTATTATTTAGTACCATTAGAAGTAAGTGCTAATTTACTATAACATGATTTAAGAGATCATTACTTGCTTTCAGTCATCTAATGAATTTACTTGAGAAGAAATTCATTTAATAAAATAATTTATTGGAATTCTTTCAATTACAATTGGTATAAAACTATGATTTGCTCCACAAATTTCTGAACATTGACCAAAGAATAATCCTGGTTGGTTAATTAAAAAATTAGTTTGATTTAATCGTCCAGGTGTTGCATCAATTTTTACACCAAGAGAAGGAACAGTTCATGAATGAATTACATCAGTTGCAGTTACTAAAATTCGAATTTGATTATTTATTGGTAAAACAATTCGATTATCAACATCTAATAATCGAAATCCATTAATATCTAATTCATTTGTAGGAATTATATATGAATCAAATTCAAGATTTAAGAAATTAGAATATTCATAACTTCAATATCATTGATGACCAATAGCCTTTAAAGTAATTAAAGGGGAATTAATTTCATCTATTAAGTATAATAATCGTAATGAAGGGAAAGCAATAAATATTAAAATTACTGCAGGTAAAATTGTTCAAATAATTTCAATTGTTTGTCCGTGTAGTAAATATCGATTAGTATATTTATTAAAAAATAATATAAATATAATATAAGCAATTAATACAGTAATTATAATTAAAATTAAAAGTGTATGATCATGAAAAAAGTTTAATTGTTCTATTAAAGGAGATGAACTGTCTTGAAGTCCTAAATTTGCTCATGTTGCCATTTTCTAACAAAAGATAATAATCTTTATATATGAAGCTTAAATTCATTGCACTAATCTGCCATATTAGAAATTAGAAGAAAGTAATGGTAATTCTGAATAAGTATGTTCAGCAGGAGGAAGAGTATGATATCATTCAATTGATGAAGATAATTGTATAGGGAAAGAAGGAGTACGTTGAGAAATTATACTTTCTCAAATAATAAATATAAAGAAAATAATTCCAAATAAAGAAATTGTTCTTCCTAAAGAAGAAACGATATTTCATGCTAAGTAACTATCTGGGAAATCAGAGTATCGTCGAGGTATTCCCGCTAATCCTAAGAAATGTTGAGGAAAGAATGTTAAATTTACTCCAATAAATATAATTACAAATTGAGCCTTTAATCATGAAGGATTTATAACTAATCCCGTTAATAAAGGGTATCAATGAATAAATCCAGCTATAATAGCAAATACTGCTCCTATTGATAGAACATAATGGAAATGAGCTACAACATAATAAGTATCATGTAAAACAATATCAATTGATGAATTAGCAAGAACAACTCCTGTTAATCCTCCAACTGTGAATAAAAATACAAATCCTAATGATCAAAGTAAAGCAGGACTATAAGTTAGTTGTGTTCCATGAAGTGTTGCTAATCAACTGAAAATCTTAATTCCTGTAGGAACAGCAATAATTATAGTAGCAGATGTAAAATAAGCTCGAGTATCAACGTCTATTCCAACTGTAAATATATGATGAGCTCATACAATAAATCCTAAAAGACCAATTGTTAACATAGCATAAATTATCCCAAGAGTTCCAAATGTTTCCTTCTTTCCTCTTTCTTGAGTAATAATGTGAGAAATTATACCAAATCCTGGTAAAATTAAAATATAAACTTCTGGATGTCCAAAAAATCAAAATAAATGTTGATATAAAATAGGATCTCCTCCTCCAATTGGGTCAAAGAAAGAAGTATTTAAATTTCGATCTGTTAATAATATAGTAATAGCTCCAGCTAATACAGGTAATGATAAAAGTAATAAAATTGCTGTAATAACAACAGATCAAACAAATAAAGGTAATCGATCTAATGTGATTCCAGAAGATCGTATATTAATTACAGTAGTAATAAAATTTACTGCTCCTAAAATAGAAGAAACTCCTGCTAAATGAAGAGAAAAAATTGTTAAATCAACTGAAGCTCCTGCATGAGCAGTTCCAGATGATAGAGGGGGATAAACTGTTCATCCGGTACCAGATCCATTTTCTACTATACTACTAGAAAGTAAAAGTGTTAATGAAGGAGGTAGTATTCAAAAACTTATATTATTTATTCGAGGAAATGCTATATCTGGGGCTCCTAATATTAGTGGAACTAATCAATTTCCAAATCCTCCAATTATAATAGGTATTACTATAAAGAAAATTATAATAAATGCATGAGCTGTAACAATTACATTATAAATTTGGTCATTTCCAATAAACATTCCTGGTTGACTTAATTCAGCACGAATTAAAATACTTAATGATGTTCCTACTATTCCCGATCAAACCCCGAAAATAAAATATAATGTTCCAATATCTTTATGATTTGTTGAAAATAATCATTGTCGCGATTAAATGGCTGAAGTTTAGGCGATAAATTGTAAATTTATATATAAGAATAATTCTTTTTAATCAAAACTTTATATTCAATAATGATATTAGACTGCAATTCTGAAGGAATAATTTTTTAATTATTAAAGTTTAAGAACTAAAGGATTAGTACAAATATTTTCAGCTTTGAAGGCTATTAGTTTTTTTAACTTAAATTCTTTACAGAATTAGATAAATTAAAGTAATAATAACTAACCCTATAATTGAAATAAAATTTATAGTTAAAATTAAATTTATATTTTTGTTATTGTATGAGTTTATTATTATTCATGAATTCTTGTTATAATTTAACATGTAAATACTATAAGATATTCGTAAATAGTAATATAAAGTGATTAATGTTAAGCAAACTGCAATAAATAATAAAAAAATTTGATTTAATTCAACTAAATTTTGAATTACTAATCATTTAGGTAGAAATCCTAAAAATGGAGGTAATCCTCCTAATGAAAGTAAATTTAAAAATATAAAAAATTTAATTGATGGATTTATTATTGAAAGATTAAAAATTTGATTAAAATGAAATAATTTGAAATTATTGAATATTAAAACAATAGATATTGATAAAATTGAATATAGTAAAAAATAAGTGAATCATAGTAATTCATTATTTATTATAGCTATAAGTATTCAACCTAAATGATTAATTGAAGAAAATGCTATTAATTTACGTAATGAAGTTTGATTTAATCCTCCTAAAGCTCCAATAATTATTGATAAAATAATAGAAATTAAAAAAAAATTATAATTTATATTATAAGAAATTAATATTAAAGGAGCAATTTTTTGTCAAGTTATTAAAATTAATCTATTAATTCAATTTAATCCTTCTATTACTCCTGGAAACCAAAAATGGAAAGGAGCTGCTCCTCTTTTTAGTAATAAAGTTGATAAAATTAATAAATCATTAAAATTGTTATTAATCATTCAATTTCTATTAAAAAATAATATCATTAAAATAATTGCGAATAATAAAATAGATGAAGCAAAAGCTTGAGTTAAAAAATATTTTAATCTACTTTCTGAGGTTATTAAATTTTTTTTACCTTCATTCATTAAGGGAATAAATGAAAGTAAATTAATTTCTAATCCTATTCATGCTCCTAATCAAGAATTAGAAGAGATAGTAATTAGAGAACCTGAAATTAGTATAATAAGAAAAATATTATTAGAAATTTTTTTAATTAAAAAGAAAAGGATTATAACCTTTATAAGTGGGGTATGAACCCAATAGCTTAATTAGCTTATCTTTTTATATTTTGGTGTATGATGCACAAAAGTTTTTGAAGCTTTTGGAAATAGTTTAATTCTATTAGATATAATAATGAATAAAGCATTAAATCTTTATGATTTACCCTATCAAGGTAATCCTTTTTGTCAGGCAATTCATT